CCTCGAATCGTTGGTGAGGAACATTATGAAACTGCGCAAAGAGTTAAGCAAACTTCACAACGTTACAAAGAACTTCAGGACATTATAGCTATCCTTGGGTTGGACGAATTATCCGAAGAAGATCGTTTAACTGTAGCAAGAGCACGAAAAATTGAGCGTTTCTTATCACAACCCTTCTTCGTGGCAGAAGTATTTACTGGTTCTCCAGGGAAATATGTTGGTCTTGGAGAAACAATTAGGGGGTTTCAATTGATCCTTTCCGGAGAATTAGACGGTCTTCCCGAGCAGGCCTTTTATTTGGTGGGTAACATCGATGAAGCTACCGCGAAAGCTATGAACTTAGAAGTGGAGAGCAAATTGAAGAAATGACCTTAAATCTTTGTGTACTGACTCCTAATCGAATTATTTGGGATTCAGAAGTGAAAGAAATCATTTTATCTACTAATAGTGGCCAAATTGGCGTATTACCAAACCACGCCCCTATTGCCACGGCTGTAGATATAGGTCTTTTGAGAATACGCCTCAACGACCAATGGTTAACGGTGGCTCTGATGGGTGGTTTCGCTAGAATAGGTAATAATGAGATCACCATTTTAGGAAATGATGCGGAGATGAGTACTGACATTGATCCGCAAGAAGCTCAGCAAGCTCTTGAAATAGCTGAAGCTAACTTGAGTAGAGCTGAGGGTAAGAGACAAGCAATTGAAGCGAATCTAGCTCTCAGACGAGCTAGTACACGAGTAGAGGCTGTAAATGCTATTTCCTCCTAGTCAAGTCAATACATCAAAATAATCAAAAGAAGTTCTTTAGAACTGTATTATTATACACCACATTTTTATTCTGCCAATTGAACACAATCAAGTCTAATCTGATATAACGAAAAAAAAAAAGAAAATGGGTAGAAAAACTTATTAGATATCACTCAATTGGCTTCGGTATCTCGGTATCTAATAAGTTCTACCTACTATTGGATTTGAACCAATGACTCCCGCCGTATGAAAGCAATACTCTAACCACTGAGTTAAGTAGGTTATTTATCACCAAAAAAAGGACCCATCATTTATAGGATTATAAGTGGAATATTATTTCTAAGCAATACCAATCTGTTAACAGTAGACGGATCAGAGAGCTATCATGTGGGATTATGGAATATCCATCTTGACAAGAAATTATCCATATGTTAATATATCTATGACAAGGGCTATAGCTCAGTTAGGTAGAGCACCTCGTTTACACGTGCGCCAATGCTTTTCAAGGGAGCCCATTATGCAATGCAAGAAACATAATTGATCTTAATTGACAAATCGATGTCTTACTCCATAGATTCGAGGGAACAAGAGAACAATAGCCTGACAAATATTGAGTTCGGTCCGATTCAGGTGCGAATTCAGGTGCCAAATCAAATAGAACCCGCCATTGATTTGATAGTTGATAAGGTAAATACCCAGTCCATTCAATGCTAGGCATAATGAGTATAAGGGCCTCAAAATAACCTTTTTTCGTCCTATGAACTTTAAGGTGTATGAAGTCTCATATTCGACTCTTGCAGCGTAGCGATAGAGACTCCATCTAACTTAGTTTGATCTAGGCCGAAGGCAGACCTAAGTCAAGGTAACCCTTCTTTGAAACACTTTGGTATTGCTCCTAGATCAGAATACAAATGATGAATCAGAGCACATGGAGCCATCTCATTATTTTCCTGTAAAGAAAAATATGGTGGACTAACTGATCTTTACATCAGTTTATGAAAGAGCCCAATGCAACAAAATGCATGTTGGGTCTTTGAAACAGTTCGAATCATTTCGATAATAATCAGTTTGATCTGTTTTACCGAGAAGGTCTACGGTTCGAGTCCGTATAGCCCTAATACATTCTATTTTAGTTTAGTATAGTTTTCATTTCCTCATTAGTACTTGTTTATAGACTGGCCGGTTGGTTGGTCCAAAAGTATTACCACATGTTCATGTAAATACATAGGGACAGGAAAATAAAAACAATAAATAAAAAACAATAATTCATTCCAATAGATCTAATCAGTATTTGTAAAATCTCGGATAAAATACTCATCTTCCTTCATTAATCTTCGTGGATGGATTACATATGACCTTTTTCCTCTTTTCCTGTCCATGATTAAAGAATTAGTGATACATTTTTGCGTTGGTATATCGAATCCGGTCAATTTATGAAGTGAGAATCATGACATGATTCTGTCTAAAAACTTCAACAGTCACATAGATCTAGGACCTATTCTTTTCTTGTATTTGTTTTGTGGAGTCGCCTGACTAATCGCTTTTTGGCAGAACAACAACCCCAATTGATTGATTCAGAGATAATGCAGAGATAATGAATTGGTCCTAAATGTATCAATTTCCTTCTTCTATATTCTATGAGTTGAGTTGGTTTTGGGATTTGGTCTGTCAAATCATTCGATAATGTCTAATTCTTTCTATTAGAAGTATCTTTCTTATGTAGATTAGATAATTTACGATTCCGTCTATTA